TCATTCGTACGCTTGAAAGATAGCCCAAAAAATCAAGGGAATAATTGTATAATTGGTTTATATAAATCCTTCTTGGATGAAACCACAGCGAAAAATGCCATTGCCAAAAAGTGACAAGATAAAATTTCCATTTATTCATGAAAAGAGATGTCCCCTTTGAAGCCAGAATGAATCTTCTTTGATACCTAATATAATGCATGAAAGGTTCCTTGACCAACCACATGTTCTCCCCAACATCCTTAATCTTAACAAAGACGTTCACAAGACGTTCTACTTTTACATAGAAATAGATTCGTTCAAGAAGAACTCCAGAAGATGTTGATCGTAAATGAAAAGATTGGTTACGTAGAAAGACGAAAACGGATTCATATTCACATACATGAGAATTATATAAGAATAAGAATAGTCTTTGATTTCTTTTTGAAAAAGAGGAGCCGGCTTTCGTTGGAATAATAAGACTATTCTGATTACAATATTCGTCGAGAAAGACTCGTAATAAATGTAAAGAAGAAGCATCTTTTACCCAACAGCGAAGAGTTTGAACCAAGATTTCCACATGGACAGAGTGAGGTATTAGTATATCTAACACAAAATTTAAATGTGAAAAATTATCCTCTAAAAAGGGAAATATTGAATGAATTGATCGTAAATTCTGAGATTTTACTATCTTGTTCTTTTTCCCCTCTAGACAAGATAGTAATTGTAGAGAAAATGGAATTTCAACAATAAAAGCAAACCCCTCTGATATGATTTGAGAATAAAAATTATTGTTGCGCGCCCAAAATGGATTTTGGTTAGAATCATTAGGAGAAATAATCAAATCATTCTGTTTATACATTCGAGTAATTAATCGTTTCACAATCAGTAAACTTGATTTATTGTCATAACCCAGCTTTTCCGACAAAATCGATCTACTCAAAGCACGATTATGGGCAAATACATAAATATACTCCTGAAAGATAAGTGGATATAGGAAGTCGTTTTGTTGAGATCTCTCTAGCTGTAAATATCTTTGGATTTGCTCCATTTGAAATTCGATTTGAATCAAAGGTAGAATTTTTTGGGGATTATCAAATGATACATAGTGCGATACAGTAAAAACAAGGTATTGTAATAAGAATAGATACCTCGGGGACAGGTAAACTTATCAACAGATTCTCTACCCTCTCTCTTTTCCATTCATTTAATTCGTCTATGTTATAGGATAACAAGATGGTTAGAAATCTTTTATTTTTTAAACCTAATCGCTCTTTTGATTTTGGAAAAAACTTTCTTTATCAATATACTGCTTCTTTTACACATACATCTTCATTCCATAATAGAGAATGTCAATAGTTAGGATTCATTAAAAAAAATAGAATCCACTCGTGGAGGGAGAAGTGCTTCCCGTACCAGGCACTAATTTTTTTTTAACGTCTAATTAGATCGGGAAATTATTCAAATTAAGAACAGAAGCCGGTTGCTTTTTCTTTCTGATAATTAATTGAAGTCGTGGGGCCCCTATCCATTTATTCATTCGACCCAACTTTCTTTTGTTCCGTTCCAAGAATTCGAACAAGGTTTTGTACCAATCTGATAAGAATGAAATATCCTCAGAACTCTCCATTGATGCGACATGCTGTTTTTTCCATCTATTCCCTTTCAGGATCAGTCGCGGTCTTCCAAAGTTTACCAGTGGTATGGACGAATTCGTCACTTCATCCAAATGTGTAAAAGATTCTAGCCGCACTTAAAAGCCGAGTACTCTACCGTTGAGTTAGCAACCCGAATTATAGATTAAACAAAACTTCAAGAGTCAAGGGGGGGTGTATAGATACAATCAAAATAAATTTAATTGAATTTAAACAAAGAGAAAAGAGATTATACGAGCTAATCAAACCATTGAGTTAACAAATCAAAAATATATAAATATTTTCTAATGGATTCGTAATGAATTCAAAACATAAAAATGAATTGATTAGATGAGAATACAAAAAATTATCAGATAAAAGAAAGAAAGATACAGAATTGTCAAAATCGATAGAGCATCTCTTATGTTATCTAGCTTTTTTGATTGAAGATTGAAAAAAGCTCTTGTATCAAAGAAAGCATCATTTGAATAAGATAAAGTAAAAAACTCTGGAACAGAAAAGAAATAAATAGATTCGGTTCGCTTATCACGATGAATTATATTTCTTCAATACACTGTTGTCAATATAAATGTTGAGAAAAGAATACAGTGCAAAAAAGAAATTGCATTGTTAAATTCAAAGAAGTTGAATTTAACAATGCAATACAATAATATTCAAAATTGTCTTGAATTAACACTACATATCTAATCTACATATCTAGATAGATAGAAAAAGTATAAATGGAAGAATAAAAAAGGAAAAATGAAAAAAATATCGGATTTTTTTTAGTCCATAATGTATTTCATCAATCTAAGTGGAATAAGCAAAGCAGATTCCTTATCTGTTAGTCAAGTTCCAACGAAAAGAAAACCGCACAGTTCAATAAAGGCAAAGGAAATGTCCGAATTTTTTATTTATAAAATCAATAAACTAAAAACTAAGTTTTTGTCGTTCTAGACCATCGGATTCGATGGAAACAATGATAAATAAATACGAATATAGCAGAAAATAGAGAAAAATTAGACAAAGTTATATCCAAGTTGCTACCGATTTCTTTAATTGAATTTCATTTGATTAGGCGGAAGTTCCTTAAAAACTTCCGCTTTCTTTAAAAGATTCTGAACGGTTCCTGTGGGTTGAGCACCTTTTTCAAGGAAATATAGAATAAGAGGAACATTTAAATAAGTTTGATTCTTCATTGGATCATAAAAGCCCACTCTTCGAAGATCTTTTCCCTCTCTTCGGGATCGAACATCAATTGCAACAATTCGATAGACGGCTCATTGGGATAGATGTAGATGAACAATACCCCCCCCCAGAACCGTATAGGAAGTTTTCTCCTCGTACGGCTCGAGAAAAAATGATTTGATTCGAAGTTTTGTCTATATATGCAATTCTAATAAATTAAATGACAAACGGCCTATAAAAAAAATTAGACTATGATTTCAGTCTTTTTTTATTCCTGAAAATGAAAAAGAAACCATTCGTACTCATAACTCAAGTTGAATAACTCTCAAATAACGCAAAGGAAAAATCTTTAGTCAATTTCATGTATTGAGTAGTCTTTACTCCCTTTTGTTTGTCTGATTTAAACTATTTCAAATTCTATTTGGATTCTTTAGTCTGATCCAATTATTGAGAATATCAAAACAATTTAATTTTTAAATTAATTATTAAATTAAAAGGGTGTTTCCTTGTTCTTAGATCCTTTATCCTCATTTTTAATCATTGGGTTTAGACATTACTTCGGCGCCTCTTAATCCTTTCAAAATGGCAGCAACATACCCCTTTTTGATTTCTTTCTATCAAAGAACCCCATGGACATTTGATTCGCGCGTGATACACTTTGAATCGAAAATTTTTGATCAATTTCAACAAGTTTTGCTTTTGAATTGGATCCTTTCGATTTCGATATATGTTCCATATATTTACGAAGTTGTTCCAATTGATTGGTATTAACCCTAGATCCTTGCCCCCGAGAAATGAATTAATACTTTCTATTCGAGCTCCATTGTGGACTATTTACAACCCAACAAAAAACCGAAGGGTTCAAGTGTAACAGAACAAACAATGTCGAGCCAAGAGCATCCCCATTCCTAGACAAATCGAAAAAGGTGGATGTAAAAATCCACAACGGATCGTGTCCTTCAAGTCGCACGTTGCTTTCTACCACATCGTTTCAAACGAAGTTTTACCATAACAAACATTCCTCTAATTTGGAGCCGGTATGGAATTGATTCAATTATGGAATCATGAATAGTCATCGGTTCAGATGCCCATAGATATAAAACATCGTAATCTAGATTTTTCTTCTATATTCTATATATGAATATATGATATGCGGAACGATTTTTCTGAAAAAAATATGAGTCTGAAATATATAAATAATATATAGAAATATAGAAGTAAAAAAAATAGAGAAAGGAATCGCTTTTAAAATCTGCATCTTCAAGTGGCTCATATAAGGATAGATTCAAGGATTTCTTACTTTTTCAAATTCAAAAATTACACGTACAGAAAATAAATAAAATATTGGATTTATTAAAAAAATCTTTCTAATTGAAAAAGTTTCCTATTTAGACATCATTATTAAATTGGATTCAATTTGAAGAAAACTGGACAAGACAATAAGTACCACCTTCGCTCTTCCGATAAAGATTGGTCCTTCTTTTTGAATTGATTCATCACTGACTTTAATTTCAAATAGAAATTTGAAATGGAATTGAGTAATATTCCAACAATAAACTCTTGTCATAAAGTGAATAAAAGAGATAGGATAAATCACCCCGCCTCAATCGTTACATCAATTTCCAATTTTTAATTAGAGTCAAACACGAAATGCCTAAATCAAAAATCAAACGAGATTCAACGAAAAAACATTGGCTCCATAGCATATTTCTATATAATACGGAACTTGATTATTTATACACATATTTTAATTAATATGGATTAACTCCTATACACCCCCTACTTCTTTCTATTTTCTATAGAAATAATGGGGCATAAAAATGAATCTACACTGGGACGAAAGGATTCGAACCTCCGAATAGCGGGACCAAAACCCGTTGCCTTACCACTTGGCTACGCCCCATTTCAATTTCTAATCGACACTAAGAAACAATAATATTGGTATTGGTTGTTTGTCAACTCCAGCCCAAATAGCTATATATCTATAGAATAGATTGGTGCTAAGATTTTGATACATATAGATATAGAATTCAACTTAATTTATTGATCATTGCATAGAATTCAATTAAGATATTGTATGAAAGTATGATTTCTTCTATTCTCCTTTGAGAATTCGAGAATTTTTGATTGGGTGGATTCAAAGAAAAAGAAAGATTTTTTGTCTACCTTACTTAACTTACTTTCTTTTTCCTTATATCAAAA